TCCAAGATAATTTTTTTGAAAAAAAAAAGAGAATAGATCTTCCGTTTTTCTACCACACATCCTATTTTGAAACCAAGAAATCAGGGTTTTTTCATTAATAAAAAATTCTTTCATAGCCAAATGAGATGTGTTGTGGGAGACCCTAATGGGGGGTTAGGGTCTTTCACTGGAATTTGGAATGAATAAAGGGTTAAAAATGAGGAAATGCGGGTAAGCCTAATTTTTGGTGACTATCCAATAATTTCAGTGTGCGAATCGAGGGTTCAGACTATAAAACTTATCTTATTTTATCAATCTGATAAGTTTTTTGTGAAGAAGTTGTGCATTTTCTAGGATATTATTATTAATGATCTCATCGAAAACTTACAGCAGCTTGCCAAACAAAAGCTAAGAGAAAAAAAAACAAAGGGATGACTGGCATAATATCTACGATTGGATTCAAAAAAGCATAGGCTTCGGGCAATTTGCCGAAGAAAAAACTACTCGAATAAAGGGCAGAATTAATACAGATCAAACTAACGGTATTAAGCATAGCAGACATTTTGTTCTTTGAGATAATTGCGGTTTGATTTAGTTTTTGAGATAAGGAAAAAGGAAGAAAGTAAGTCAAGGTAGACAAAAAATCCTTCTTTTTCTTTGAACTCCACCCAATCAAAAATCCTCCAATTCTCAAAAGAGAATAGAAGAAATCATACTTTCATACAATATCTTAATTGAATTCTATGTAATGATCAATAAAGTAAGCTGAATTCTCTATCTATATGTACCAAAATCTCAGTACTAATCTATTCTATAAATATTTGGACTCGAATTGACAAATAACCAATAACAAGATTATTGTTTCTTAGTGTGCATTCAAAATGGAAGTGGGGCGTGGCCAAGCGGTAAGGCATCGGGTTTTGGTCCCGCTATTCGGAGGTTCGAATCCTTCCGTCCCAGAGCATATCCATTTCTTATTAGGTATTTAGTGTTTGGTTAGAATGAAAAATGAGAAATCTAATGGTTGAGGCGGGGGTAATTTAGCCTACCCGTTATTATTCATTTTAGGAAAGGATTCTATATGTTGAATATTGAAATATTACTCAATTACACATTAAACAAAAAAATCGTCCGAGTTCAATTCCACTAATTATATTTTTGGTATTCAAAAAGTAGAAATAGTGGAATCTACCCTATTGAGTCACTTGAAGATGAAAAACATTATTCGTTTCTATATTATAGATTTCTACTTTTTCTATATATATATATATCAATATTCTTTATTCTTTTTTTATGTCATAATAGATTTATGTATGTTAAACCCGCTGTCGTGCTAAGACTTTTTTTGGAAAAAGAATTTCCCCCTAATATATATACATATTATTATTATAACTTACACGTATTTTTGCATAATACATATCTCATATATAGAAGTTATATATACATATCAGATATAGATCATATAGAGAAGAAAAAGTCTAGATTCGAATAGGATGACTATGTACAACTGAACCAATGACTATTCATGATTCCATCATTGAATCAATTCCATACCGGTTCCAAATTAGAGGAATGTTATGTTATGGTAAAACTTCGTTTGAAACGATGTGGTAGAAAGCAACGTGCGGCTTGAAGGACACGATCCATTGTGGATTTTCCCACCCACCATTTTCAATTTATCTAGTCTATTTATCTAGTAATGAAGGTGCTCTTGTCTCGACATTGTTTGTTCTGTTACACTAGAACCTTTCACTTTTTGGTGGGTTGTTAATAGTTCACAATGGAGCTCGAGTCGAAAGGATTAATTCATTTCTCGGGGTCAAGAATCTAGGGTTAATGCCAATCAATTGGAACAACTTCGTAAATATATCTTCTTCCATATATATAGAAATTGCAAGGATCCGATTCAAGTAAGTTTGTAATTCAACAAAACTTGTTGGAATTGATCAAACCTTTTGGATTTAAATAAAGTGTATCACGGGGAATCAACTGTCCATACGATTCTTTAATCAATAAGGGGCATGTTGCTGCCATTTTTGAAAGTATTAAGAAAAGAAGCACCGAAGTAATGTCTAAACCCAATGATTTAAAATAAGGATCCAAAAACAAGGAAACACCATTTTAATTGTCTCAATAGTCTAAATAATTGAATAAAACGAAAGAATCTAAATCCAATTTGATTAAACGAGACAAAGAAAGTGGAGTAAAGACCACTCAATAAATATAAATGAAATTGATTAAAGAGTTTCTTTGAGAGTTATCCAACTTGAGTTATGAGTATGAATGGTTTCTTTTTTATTTTCAGAAATAAAGATCCTAGTATATATATAGTCTAGTATAGTCTAATTGATTCTATTTATTGTATAGACTCTTTTTTCAGTGAATATAATCTATTAGATTATTAGAATTGCATACATAGACAAAATTTCGAAGCAAATCATTTTTCTCGAGCCGTACGAGGATAAAACTTCTTATACGGTTCTAGGGGGGGTATTCTTCATCTACATCTATCCCAATGAGC